AGAACAACTCAAAAGATAAAGAAGTATCGTGAATTTCTTCATGCTCGTTCCAAGTTCGAAGTACCATTTGTACAAATAAGAATCCCCTCCCTTACATGATTTCTTCTTCATATAGATAGATATAGGATCTATGGGGCAATTACTTAGAAGTACATTTTGTGTAACAGCCCTTCCTATCTGATAGAAAAGGATCCCATGATCCTGAACCGATCTTATCTGGGATCGAAAATCCCAAGTTTTTCTATGAAGAGCTGATCTAATTGTATTAGTTTCTATAATGGATTTCTTCTGTGTAATACTAATTGATAGGGCCTCATTGATAAGTGCTACAAGATCTCGCGCATTGGAACCCATGGTTATGGACCCGAATCCGTTAGTATGGAACATCTTCTTTTCCAAGTGAAATCCCCTAGTATATGAAAGAATGAAAAAGTGCTTTCGTTGTTGTGGAAGAAGAAGCCTTCGTATCTTAATGCATGTATTTAATTTATTCGGAGCTATTAGAGCGGGATCCACTTTTTGGGGAATATGAGTCGAAGCAATAACAAGAATCTTTCCAGTGGAACATCTTTCACAATCCCTGGAGAGATAGTTCTCTAATAGACCGAGGGATAAGTAATTCGACTCATTCACATGCAGATCATGAATGTTTGGAATCCATATTATGCAAGGAGACATTGCTTTTGCTAATTCGAATTGAAGGGTGATATCAAATCGGTCTATTTTCGGCGTCATATACATAGTTAGCACATTCGTCATAGTTAGCAGCTCCGTATCAATATCAAGGTCATCATCACTATCATCAATATCGTCACTATCATCAATATCGATATCGTCACTATCATCAATATCGATATCATCAATAAGATAACCTTTAGGCTTGTCATCCAGGAACTTGTTCGGAAATACCGTAATGAAAGGAACATAGGAGTTTGTCGCTAGGTATTTGACCAAACAGGATCGTCCAGTTCCTATAGAACCTATCACTAAAATACCTCTAGAAGGGGATAGGGCTAAGCGGAGCGAAAAGGGTTTTCCATGAGGAGATGGGGAATGAAAACTATTAGCCCCACACGAGGTTTGTGAATAAGTGATTGTCTGATAATGAGCAAGGAATATCCGTCTTTCTGCTAAACAGGATCTATTGAACTCATAATTCATTAGATCCTTTTGATGAATGTCAACTAAGTATCGTAAGGAAATTGATCCCGGTTGTTCAATCATTTGATAACCAGAGTCATTCTTTGATAAATGATCACTATGAGTCAGACTCAATAGAATTTGATCAATCCTTTTTTCTGTCGTTAAGGTGGAGAACTGAACCAAGAATTCTCTTTCTTCATCATCAATCGAATCACTGTTCGCGACCCAGAATTCTATTTTCTCATCAATCCAATCACCGTTCACGTTTTTTCTTTTTCTTATCAATGAATAGATCTCTTTACTTGTACGACTTAGATGTCTCGTATTTCTCGAAAAAATGATTCGATTGATGGGATTTGGTATGATACTTACAAGATCGATGAGATTGATCTTCCAATATTTATTCTTAGAACGTATTGATTTGACCCCATAAGCGGGACCACCACCCAATAGCATGTTGCCACCAGAAGCAGAACCCCGTATTTCTTCCAGAGAATCTCCTAATTGTTCCAGAACAACTAGAAAGAGATTCTTTAACCAGAAAGGATTCAGTTCAGATGTAGGATACCTATCCAGAAGTTTTCGAAATTCCATCATGTATGATGGAATCATCAAAGATTTGATCTTTTCTAACTCTGTCTGTAACTCACTAGAGGCTCGGGAAACAAAGAGAAGATGTATACGAACGAGATATCCAGCAACAAGAAGAAGGAAAAAGATGGAATAGAGGAACTCCCGAGCATTTGTTGATCTCAGATGTGCCCATATCAATGGAACGGGTGACTCATTATTTCGATGAATCATTTCTTCGGACAGAAGAAGATTCTGTAAACATTGACTCGAAATCTCACTTATCGGAGTCCATTGTGGAAGAATCTTCTGAGGAATTGGCCGTGATATATCTGATCCATGCATCATATCATGAAAAATGGATACAAATTTTTGACTACTACTCAGTATCGGCAATGGGTCTGAAAGAGTATCTAAAAGGGTGAAATTGAGATATTTGCACCCTGTCGAAGTAAGGAACCATGGCATATATGTTTGGAACAGATTCCATTTTGAGAGATTTGAAAAAGCACTATCTCGTTGAAAGGTTCTATACATCTGCCCTTTCTCAACGCATTTCTTTAGACAAAGACTCCGTTTTTTCCTCTTTCCGGATGGTAAATACTTCTCAGAACATGGAGTGTGAATCAAACCCATGTTTGAATTGAAACTGAGATACTGATGCAAGTTATTCCCTTCTGAATCAGATAGATTCATATCTGAAAGAGGCTGACAATAAGTTTTTTCCAAATTGACTATTTGTTCCTCTGTTAGAGGTGTTGCAGAAATGTCTGCGATCGAGTAAATA